TAGGCATTTATGATATGATGCAATCCGTGAAACCAGATGTACATACACTGGCTCTGGGAGTAGTCGCTTCAATGGCATCTTTTATCTTGGTCGGAGGAACAATTACCAAACGTCTAGCATACCCTCACGCTTGGCGCCAATGGGTTTTTTATTTGAGAGAAAAAAGAAGACTATGCCTTCGCCATATGAAATATGAGTATTAAGTAAAAATAGCATGGCACTTTGAATTCGATATAAGAAAGTTTTTTTTTTCAAAACATTAGATTATGTATCGAGGGAGTAGTATGAGATAGGAGGTATTTCCGATTTTTTCTATCGGAGTTCAGCGTCACAAACTTTTTTTTCGCACTCTTTCATAACATAAATATTGTTAAGAGCCCGTCCCCGTGTGAAAAAAACAAGATTTTTCTTTATTTAATCAGATCAAAAAGAAACTTTGGGATTGCTGAATCACAGACAAAAAATAATAATATATAAAGCAACGGAGCCATCATAGTATTTTTGAACCCCTTCGAAAAGAAGGGTGGTACTTTGATCATTTACCGATCTGGATCTGGGTCTGATAGATCCTACAGTTTCTCTTTCCTTGATGGAAGGTAAAGGCCCATTTTCGTGTAGAGCCGTATGCAATGCACAAAAGATGCCCGTACGGTTGTTCAATTCTATCTTTTTTTCTTCTTTATCTTTCTTTTCTCTTCCCCTTCTGCTTATATGAGAAATATAGGCACCCTTTATTATGTTGTATCATCAGGGTAATGATCCATCAACCTGCTAGTGCCTTTTTTCGGGCACCAACGGGAGATTTTGTCCTGGAAATAGGAACCATACTAGAAATGCGTGAAAGCGTCACACGGGTTTATGCACAAAGAACGGGCAAGCCCTTCGCAATTATATGGGCGGACATGGACAGAGATTTGTTTATGTCAGCAACAGAAGCAAAAGCTTATGGAATTGTTGATCTTGTAGCGCAATAGCCCGATTTCGAGCAAATTTGCGATTTGAGGTTTTATCTTCTTAACTGAGTTTAAGTTTAATAGAATATTAAACTGAGTTAATAGAATATTAAATACAAGCAATTCATACTCATGCGGTTCGGGTCGATCTAAACCAGCCCATTATGTCTATGATTCAACATGCCAACTATTAAACAACTTATTAGAAATACAAGACAGCCAATCAGAAATGTCACAAAATCCCCCGCCCTTCGGGGATGCCCTCAGCGTCGAGGAACGTGTACTAGGGTGTATGTGCGACTCGTTCAGATCATGAGCTGGGACAAACCTATTTTTCCAGTATCAATGATCCACCCCTATGAATAGGATAGAATGTAAAAAGGATAGAATGTAAAAACGAATTCCATTCACTACCTAAAAACTAAAAATAAGAAAATCTATCATATCCCTCTATTGTGTATGAAATTTATGGTTTCCATTGGTGCAACCCCAATCATCTCAATTTAAGATTAAGATGAGAAGCAATTCTCCATTGGTAGCAAATGATTATCCATTACGCGGAGGAAATCTTAGTTAAAAAACAGAAAGATTATGCCCCTTGCAAGAACGGACTAACATGGTCAGCTACCCAGCCAACCTTCATAATAAAATACCGTTACTGTATAGGTAGATCTCGTTGTGAAAGACCTATTACTGGATAATTCATGGGTAGAGCCAAAGAATGTGAACTATACAAGTTACCAATAAGGTTGATTAAATTAAGTATTAAGGTAAAGGCTCCGGTGTATAGAGAAGACCTCACCGTTTAAGAAGTAACCATAGAAACGATGGAATCCACTATTTCTTTATCCATTTCTATTTATTTTTTATTGACTCTATTTTTTGATACCTAATAGAATAAAACTTCTTATTTCTAAGTGAAATGCCTAGAAAAAGAAAAAATTGTGGTTGGGAAGGTTATAGTAGCCAAAGCCATTGGAATTTTTAGTTTATACATTGGAAAATCTGTTTTGTTATTAATAGACTAGAAAGGGGACAAAGAATAACTGAAAGAAGGGAAATCCATTCGGTATTCGTCAAAGTTTCATTTATTCAATGACCAGAACTAAACGGGGATATACAGCTCGGAGACGTAGAACAAAAGTGCGTTCCTTTGTATCAGGCTTTCAAGGGGCTCATTCAAGACTTACTCGAACAATAAGTCAACAGGAAATAAGAGCTTTGGATTCGGCACATCAGGATAGGGATAGAAAAAAGAGAAATTTTCGTCGTTTGTGGATCACTCGAATAAACGCAGTAATTCGCGAAATGGGGGTATCCTATAGTTATAGTAGATTAATACACGATCTGTACAAGAAACAGTTGTTTCTTAATCGTAAAATACTTGCACAAATAGCTATCTCAAATAAGAATTCCATTTCTATTATTTCTAATGAGATCATAAAAAAGGTAGATTGGAAAGAATCCGCAGGAATACTTTAAACAGAGTTCCCCGGAGAATGAACTCCGGGAGGGTAGAGTAAAAATGGATAATTGATAGAATATGATAAAATATGAGAAGGGAGTCAAAATGAATGAACACACTCAATAAAAAAAGATTTCTTCTTCCCCAATTCTTTTTTTCTTACGACACGATAATCAAATGTAGATGCTCGAGTTTTTCGAGCAAAACCTCAATCTGCCTTTGAGTTCGGATTGGAATTTGGACTCAAGTAAAGAAAGAGTAAGTCTATTTCTTCCTGGTTCTAAGACCCGTAGGTCTAGCGGTCGACTCGGTTCTTTTAAATTGTTTCTCATTATTTTTAAATTGTTTCTCATTATTTTTAAATTGTTTCTCATTATTTTTAAATCGTTTCTCATTATTTTTAAATTGTTTCTCATTTTTTTTAAATCGTTTCTGATTATTTTTAAATCGTTTCTGATTATTTTTAAATCGTTTCTCCTTATTTTTAAATCGTTTCTCATTATTAAGAAAAGGTAACGAAGATAAAATACGAGCTTGTTTTATAGCAATAGTAATCAATCGTTGTTGTTTCAAGGTCAATCTATTCACTCGTCGAGATAAAATTTTTCCTTGTTCACTAATAAATCGACTAATTAAACTCATGTTTCTATACTCAATTCGATCCCCCGATTGGATTGGGGGCAAACGCCTACGAAAAGATCGCTTGGATTTCAGAAAGGGTCGCTTGGATTTCAGAAAGGGTCGCTTGGATTTATACATGGTTTGCTTAGTTTATTCCTTATCCCCAAAATCCTATTTCGGTCGAATCTAAAATGAATTTGAATTTTAGAAAAGAAGAAATAAAGAGGATTTGGTTTGTTTATATTTATATATGTTATATATAATGTCATTTTTCCCCTTCCTTGAAAGGGTCACACGCAAGGTTCCCATCTATTTCTTTATCTCCCCATGAATCGTATGTTTGTAACAGTAGGAACAGAATTTTCTCAATTCCAATCGATTGGGCGTATTGTGCTGGTTCTTTTGAGTCATATATCTGGAAATGCCCGTTGATACCTTATTAACACCGTTTCGGACACAACTGGTACATTCCAAAATAACCGTTATTCGGACATCTTTACTCTTGGCCATGAACCTCCCTTGGACTTTTGATTGACTCAACGCTTCTATTTTCAATCCGAAACGAAGAAGACGAAGAAAGGAAAGAAAAAATAGAAGTGACTAACTTGAAATTCAATTATGAAAGATTTCGCTGCAATCAATATCAATACTCAATTATAGTGAATAATATACAACTACTGAAAAACTATCTTTCAAATCAGAGTACAATAAGAATATTTCATTATTGAATTCCAACTTGAATTCGAGTCTCGCAGTTGGCGAATCCACTTTTATTCTTTCTCTTTCCTCCCTTATTCTAAACAAACAAAAAAGGGAAAAAAGAGAAAAGAGGAAGAGAAAATCACAGCTATTTAATTATAGCTCTAATCTTCGTTATTCCTTCCGATGTCAATAACTAGAATTAAAAAAAGGGGAATGTCAGCGCATCCGGGAAAAAACGATTAATCTCTATCAATAGACCTGCTAAAGACCCGAACCATAAAGTACTTAGTACCGGTGCCACGGAGAGATATGTTTTTAGATCTCGCATTGAAAAACCTCCTTCTTTTATTTATTAGAATACATATTTTATTGGAGTAGATAATAGTAATACATATATGATCAGATGCATATGAGGTTAAGGAACACTTATAGTTATAGTTGTCCACCGAATTCCTAATCCAAATGGAAGGGTACAGTGATCCGGTAAATAAGATTTTTTTTCTTAAAACGGAAAAAGTGCATCCCCAAGCATTCCCGAAAAAGACTCGTTTATTTTTACGATGGATTCCATTCCGTATTTCATATGTATATAAGTCTTTTACTATTATATATAGAATATAGATATTATATATCTAATATATTCCATATTCTTTCTATATATATTCAATTTGAAATTAAATGAGACCAAAAAGACGAAATGGCCAGCTAAATTGTATATAGCAACGGGGGAGCAATATGGAAAACAAGACAGAAATTCTCTACAATGACATTATAGACCAAGGGAAGGGAAGGGATGTGGCGCAGATTGGTAGCGCGTTTGTTTTGGGTACAAAATGTCACAGGTTCAAATCCTGTCATCCCTACCTATTACTTCTCCTTTGAGCAGTAAGGAGGGATTAATTGAGATCAATTCAAATTGGGCATCTATAATCTTTTCTTTCATTTTTATCATACTATTTTTATCCTACTATAGAGTCATAGAAGAGGTATTGGAGTTACAAAAAAATCCTTTCGTTCCAGTCTTCTCTTTTCTGATAAGAAAGCGCTCTTAGTTCAGTTCGGTAGAACGCGGGTCTCCAAAACCCGATGTCGTAGGTTCAAATCCTACAGAGCGTGATTCCGTTCTTCTTAGATCAAATTAGACCGAAACGGCTTTACTAACTTGAGCAGCAATCTGAATTTGACCTCCTGTGTATTAAAGAAAGGAGGAGGTCAATCAAAATGTGAAAGAGATGTTAATTAATCAAAGGTCCAACTGA